ATGGAAATGGAGAAGGTTTTTTTCAATAAAAAAGAGCAATATTGATTAATTATGTATCAAATTGGATTTTCTTATATCATAAAGACATTTTCGATTCAAATTAAAGAATCGTTCAGGAATTAATAGTTAACGGTTCAATTTTGTGCTTCCATTTTTGCGTTTGTCGCTGAAGGTGCACGTTTGTTTTTTCAATACAAAAAAAAAAGGGGGGGGGTATTCTCATATATTTATTTTCATTTTAGTTTTGGCGGCATGGCCGAGCGGTAAGGCGGGGGACTGCAAATCCTTTTTCCCCAGTTCAAATCCGGGTGTCGCCTGATCGACAAGAGAATTGAACTAGTTTATTCCGTTTTGTTGATAGAAAACTTGCATCTTTTTTTTTACAGTAGAAGCAAAGTGGGAGAAAAGAACTCTTGAGACTTGTTTGATTCTAAGCATGGGGGGGGGGGGGATTGCTCTCTAAAATGCTGTAAATCTTTGCGTCGCGGATTCAAGGAAAGATTCTAGTAGTGAAAAGGAATCGATAAATCTTGAGATGATAGTCCTTTCACTCCATTACTACTCTAGTGTCTGTCTACTGACCAGGTCTTGAATTAGATTGGGTAGGGATAGGTCGGACAGAGAATCTAATTCCATTTTTAGTTGGGGAAGGGGCAGAAGAAACCTTGCATACAGACTCATGAAAGTATATGAGAGTTCTGGCAGTTATTCAATATTAGTTAGATTGAATAGCTAATTGGCTTTCTTTTTTTATTTAAATAGTTATTATTAGAATTCTATATTCTATTATTTATTCTATTAGAATTCTAATAGAATAAAAAAGAAAAGATTTCTTTTCGGTAACCTCTCTCTAGTCAAAGAAAGAGTTTAATAGGCTTTCTTCTGATTGTTTTAGAGAATGAATCGGGAGACAGTAAGGATTAGATCAAATGGAAATAAGAGTATGCAAAGTAATCTGTCTTTATTCTATATATATATATTTTACCTTTTAATAAAATGAGGGGAAACAAAATAAAAAATAAAATATATATATATATAGGTCTTTGTATTCCTACCTGTTAGTAACAAAAATATCCTTAATACTTCCAAGGAAGTTTCCAGATATTTTCTTTATCCCTAATGTTTTCCGATTCTACTAGAAATCAGATAAGAACTTGTTAGATGTTCTAATTGGATTTATTGGATTGTTTCGTGTTAATAGTGTTAGCCCAGAATCCCTTTTTTTTTTGACTCTGTACCAGCGATTCCACTATTATTATAGTTTATAAGTATTATTAGTATTAAGTATTATTAGTGATTAATACAATACAAAAAAAGAAAATAAAACAAGAAGAATTAGTGAACAATACTGTACTGAAATAATTCCTTCATATTGATATTGTTGATAGAGATAGGAGACAAAATCGACATGGATATAGTAAGTCTTGCTTGGGCTGCTTTAATGGTAGTTTTTACATTTTCCCTTTCTCTCGTAGTATGGGGAAGAAGTGGACTTTAAAGGTACTACTAATTGAGTTAAGGGATCAAACTGTATCAATTGTTTTATAGCTAGGTTCTGAAATTTTTTATACTATTGAATTTGAATTTAAGTATTTGTATTTAATTAATACCAATTAATTGAATTCAAATATATTTGCATTTCGGAATTCTATTGTATTCGAGTGGTGTAATGTATTCTATGCATAATATAGAAATAAGAAGATATATATGAATGAATATGAGGATTCATATTATTTTATAGAGTAAAACTTTTTACACTACAATAAATAATATGGTAGAAAGAAATCAAATTGATTTCTTTCTACCATACTATCCGGATTTCATAGAATTCTGTTGATTCTAGTCCGATTATCTCATTTAAACCTTAAGACCAAAAATGGAATCTTTTTTTTCATTCATTGCATTGACATGAATTAAGAAGTCATGCTTAAGTAAAATTAGTCACTTTGACTTACCGTTTTTACGTAAATTATAAGTAAAAAGGCAGTAGGAACTAGAATGAACAGTGCAGTAGCAATAAATGCGAGAATATTTACTTCCATAATCTCTATGCTTTATTTCTCTTTAATTTCCAATAAATAACTCGGGATTTAATCCCATAGAGATGATAAATCTTTCGTCGGTAAATTCAATGGTATAAATTACATCTCGATGATATCAAATGAGATCAATATCATGAATAACAATATCTGACAAATCGATTCATCGTCGAGAATTGAATAGTATAACATAGGAAGATCTTTTATCCATACCAAATTCCAAAAATGTTGTTTCCGATACAATCAAAAATTCCGTTTCTTTTTTTTTTACTTTAACTTAAAAAAAAAGGTTCCGACGAAGAAAGAAAAAAAAAAAAAAAAGAGGGATCCCCGTTAGGAATGAGATTTTGTTTGTTATTTTTATTGTTATTCTTTTTCCCTTTCACACACGAAATGAATTGATGTCTTTTTTTTTTGGATTTGTATCCATCGGGACTGACGGGGCTCGAACCCGCAGCTTCCGCCTTGACAGGGCGGTGCTCTGACCAATTGAACTACAATCCCAGGGAAAAGGGCGTACAGCATAGATATTCTTATGATTTCATTCAAACCCTTTCTTTTTCGATTTTAGATTAGAGAATCGTTTGCTGTAACTGACAGAAGCGGGACTTATATATATATTGATATATATCAATACGCACTTTATTTAGGGAGATCGACACGGATTACGAGTAATCCGTTCGTTATTGGCAAATCAATTGAAAAATGAATCAATCAATAAAAAACAAAGACTCTTTTTTATTTACTATTTACTTTAATCCTTTCCTTAGACTTTATACTTACAGATCCTGATATGAATCTAGATCATTAGCAAGATTCGAACTTCTGAAATATATATATCTAATATATCTAATAAAAATAAATATGGTACGGAAAAAAAAAAAGAGCGCTAGAGAAGAGATTTATCATATTTTATTTTCTTCCGTATCCGAGCACATCGGCCATTTCCGGAGAACAACAAATGGGTTATATCATTTCATGGTGGATCGGCAAATTATTGGGCCGAGCTGGATTTGAACCAGCGTAGACATATTGCCAACGAATTTACAGTCCGTCCCCATTAACCGCTCGGGCATCGACCCAGGAAGAATCAATTGAAGTCTTTTTTGATAATCCATGATCAACTTCCTTTCGTAGTACCCTACCCCCAGGGGAAGTCGAATCCCCGTTGCCTCCTTGAAAGAGAGATGTCCTGGACCACTAGACGATGGGGGCCCACTTTCCCGACCGCCATTATATTATGTTCATAGTATAAACAGTTTTTTTTAAAATTGTCAATAGATTGGAATGATATGATTCGATCAGAAGGATCTTTCCATTTTTCATAATTCCATACCATAACCATAGATAGAATTTTGGGGTTCATCATTACGATTTCGAAATTCTTCATTCCAATCGCCAATATAGAATTCCAAAAAGAAAAAAAAAGGATGAGTAATGCGAAAGAAAGATAGGATCCTTTCAGGGAATGATTGGTTTGCTGGAAAAGACGGGGGGTTAAAATCTCATTTCTTTTACTTTTCTTCATTGTTAAGATTCGGTAGGTATATCTCTATCTCATCCTAAGCCGGAAAAAAAAAAACGATAATCAATCTGGAAATGGGGTAGAAGGATAGGGATCAACAAGTTATTGAAATTTTTTTTTTTCAATAAGAATTGGTTGAAGGACAGGAAAATTGAAATCCATTTTTCAATGATTCGATAAAATATTTGAATTGATGGGTACATGTATCAATACTCAATACAATGAATTTCGTTATGATGAGGATGACTTCAATTCGAATCGGTTTTGAAATAATTCATTACATTGATATTTATCAAATCTAATATCAATAAACCTTCTTATTAACTATATTCTATTCACTAGGTAAATCGAATTTTTTGTTCCTTAATGAGTCGCAATGTAAATGTAGATAATAGATATATATATCTATGTGCATATATTCTAATTAATCTTATCTATATAAGAAGTATACGCAGTAACAAATATATGTACTAGACTCATATTGGCTAATTCCTTATTCACGAATTGAATCAAACGTAGCCCTTTTAACTCAGTGGTAGAGTAACGCCATGGTAAGGCGTAAGTCATCGGTTCAAATCCGATAAGGGGCTTTGTACCTTTTTCATAAAACTCCAGCAGTAGTATTCGTATTTGAAGAAAGAATATTGTTTTTATTTCTAATAAAGGAATCGTAGAATCTCATTAGAAATTAGAAAATGGAATTATGAATTCTAATAAGTTATTGTTATCATTCTAATGAATTCAAATATAGTAAACTAATTCTAGTTAGAAAGTAGAACATTTTGATTAGTCTCTTTTTTTATGAATAATGATATCTTCTTTAATTCTCAGATATTGCTATTTTCGATTATTCCAATCCAAAAAAATTGGGAAAGATTAAAAAAAAAAAGTAAGTGGACCTAACCCATTGAATCATAACTATATCTACTATTCTGATATTCAAATTCGATACAGATGAAATTCGAACAGTGGATCTTTTTTTTTTTTCATTTTTTAAGACTTTTTTGGTTTGTACTCCGTAAGAATCTGTCGATATTTACGATTAAATCCTCTTGTTCCTAGAGGTTCTATAGGAATAATTTGCTATTCCCTTTCTCCACGCGGAAGGGCTTATTCTAAGCTCCAACATACAAGTCATTTTTTTTTTTATCCTTTTTTTCGAACACAAGAGAAGATCAATTTACATTTCTATTATTTCTATAAAATATGATATATCTATAGAAAAAGAAATCCATCAAATCATGGCTTCGCGTATCAAATATTTTCTTTTCATATCGATGCATACGATATATTTCCGGCAATTAATGGATAGACTTTCAGTCTCTTATTTTGAATTTAAAAATAAAAAAAAAAAAAAATTCAATACAATATACAATATTAAATAATCAATTCAATACAATATTAAATAATCTGACAGATAGATAAGAATTATAAAA